AAACTATTCATTCAGAAGACCCAGTCAAAAAAATTTTAAAATGGTTCTTCAATGTAGTTATAACTAAATCCAATGATCAAAGAAGTAGAAAAAGATCTATTGAAATAAAGGAAATAAGTAAAAAGGTCCCTCGATGGTCATACATACTACTCGATGATTTGCAACTAGATGAAGCCGAAAACCACGAGGACAAGGTAGAAACGGATTCTCAAATTCGTTTAAGAAAATACAAGTTTCTGGTGATTTTTGATGATAGCGAAGATCTTAATGAGCCTGATCCATTAGGCGAAATGATTTGGATACGTTATTTACCATATTCGGATTTTCGTCGAAGTATAATAAAAGGTTCTATGCGTGCCCAAAGGCGTAAAATGGTTATTTACCAACTCTATCAACCAAAGCCACATTCCCCTCTTTTTGTGGACAGAATAGACAGACGCCTTTTGGCTTTGTTTGGCAAAATGGGCAGACCCCTTTTTTATCTTTTGGCCATACTAGACAGACGCCTTTTGGCTTCTGATATTCGCCTTTTGTCTTTTGATATTTTCGGACGGATGAAAGGAATTTTTCAAAATTTGATGGGTAAAAAAAGCAAAGAATTACAAATCTCTGATTATACAAAAGAAAGAAAAAAAGTTGAAAAATACCAAGACGCAGAAAGACTACGACTAGAAATAGCAGAAACTTGGGATAACATTTCATATGCTCAAGCAGTAAGAGGTTTTTTCTTAGTAGGCCAATCAATTTTTCGAAAATATATTCGATTACCTTCATTAATAATAGCTAAGAATATTGCGCGTATTTTATTATTTCAAGTTCCCGAATGGTCCGAAGACTTCAAGGATTGGAATCGAGAAATACATATTAAATGCACTTATAATGGTGTTGAATTATCCGAGAAAGAATTTCCAAAAAACTGGTTAACAGACGGTATGCAGATAAAAATCTTATTTCCTTTTTACCTGAAACCTTGGCACCGATCTAAGTTAAAACCCTCGAAAACACAGAAAGCGCAAAAAAATGATTTTTGTTTTTTAACAGTTGCTGGACTGGAAACTGACCGTCCTTTCGGTATCCCTCGAAAACGAAAAGGGCCCTCGTTTTTTGGACCTATTTTTAAAGAACTGAAAAAAAAAGTGAAAAAATTATTAAAAAACAAGTCTTTTATAGTTTTTAATGTTTTTAAAGAACGAGCAAAATTTCTTCGAAAGGTATCAAAAGAAATAATAAAAAAATGGAGCATCAAAAACTACGAATTGGGTGAAACTAAAACCGGCGATTCTATAATGAATAATCAGATGATTCGTGAATCACCTATTCAAATTCGATATACAGAATGCACAAATTTTTCACCGACAGAAAAAAAAATGAAAGATCTGACTGAGAGAACAAGCACAATCAACAATAAACTAGAAAGAATTCTAAATGAGAAGAAAAATGGATTTCTAACTCAAGAAAAAAATATTCATTCTAATAAAAAATTAGAATCATTAAAAAGATTTTCTCAAATATTAAAAAGAAGAAATACTCGATTAATCCGTAAATTTTCTTTTTTTATCCAATTTTTCATGGAAAAAATATACATAGATTTTTTTCTATGTATCATTAATATTGCAAGAACCAATGCACAACTTTTTATTGAATCAAGAAAAAAAATTATCGAAAAATCCATTTCCAATAAGAAAGAAACTGAAAAAAGAATTAAGAAAAGAAATCAAAAAAAAATTCACTTTATTTTAACTAAAAAAAATTCCCTTGATAATATTCAAAATACGAATTCAACCACTTTTTCTAACTCCTTCTCGCAAGCATATGTATTTTACAAAATATCGCAAACTCGAGTTATTAACTTCTATAAATTCAAGCCTATCCTTCAATATCATGAAACATCTCTTTTTCTTAAAAATGAAATAAAGGATTTTTTTCGGAAAGAGGGAATATTTCATTCTGGATTGAGACATAAAGACTTTTGGCATTCTGAAAGGAATCAATGGAAAAACTGGTTAAGGGGGCATTATCAATATGATTTATCTCAGATTAGCTGGCTTAAATTAGTACCAGAAAAATGGCGAAATAAAGTCAATCAACACTGTATGACTCAAAAAAACGATTTTAACAAATGGGACTCATATGAAAAAGAAAGATTCATTCATGATGAAAAACAAAATGATTTCGAACCTGATTCATTACTGAATCAAGAATATCAAAAATCATCTAATTTTAAAAAACATCATAGACATGATTTTTTCTCATATAAATCTATTAATTATGAAGAGAAGAAAGACTCATATATTTATAGATCACCATTACAAATAAATAGTAAAGAAGAGATTTTTGATAATTACAAGATAGATAGACGCAAATTTTTTGATATGTCAGGTGGGCTACCTATTTATAATTATCTAGGAGAAAATGATATTATGGCTGAGGAGAAATTTCCAGATAGAAAATTTTGTAAGATTGATTTTTGCCTTAGAAATAATAAGGTCGAGCTTTATTACTGGCTCAATACCGGCACCAAGAATAAAAAAATTAAGAGAGGTCCTTTTTATTTATCAATTTCTAAAAATCAAAAAATCAACCGATTCAAAAAAAAAAGACCCTTCTTTGATTGGATGGGAATGAATGAAGAAATAGTAAATCGTCTTATATTGAATCCAGAACTAGAACTTTGGTTCTTCCCAGAATTTGTGCCACTATATAATGCATATAAGATTAAACCGGGGATCATACCAATAAAATTACTTCTTTCCAACTTTAATGGAAATGAAAGCATTAATCAAAACATTACTGAAAGGAACCCTTTGATAGAATCAAATGAAAAAAGAATTCTTAGATTCGAGAATGGAAATCAAGAAGAAAAAGATCTTCTAGACCAAGGGGAAGGGGATCCTCTATCAGATGAAAATGGAGGTAGATCAGACAAAAAAAAACGTAGAAAAAAAAAGCCCGACACGAGCCCCGAAGTCATGGAGCTTTATTACTTCCTACAAGGGTATTTGCATTTTCAATTTAGGAGGGAAAGGGTAAATAAAAAAATGATCGATAATATTAAAGTCTATTGTTTCCTGATTAGATTGAGAAATCCAAAGAACGTTGCTATATCCTATCTTAAACGGGGAGCACTGACTGTGGATATTTGGACTATAAATAGGCGCACTCTTAAAGAATTAAGTACAGGCGGGGTATTGATTCTCGAACCGGCTTATCTGTCTATAAAAAACGATGGACAATTGATTCTATATCAAACCATAGGTATTTTTTTGGTTCATAAGAATAAATACCAAAGGAATCCACAATATCTAGAATATGTTGATAAGAATCAAATTGATGAATCCATTTTAAGACATCAAAAAATGACTAAAAATAGAGACAAAAATCATTATGATTTCTTTGTTCCTGAAACTATTTTATCCCCTAAAGGCCGTAGAGAATTGCGAATTCTATATTTTTTAAAAAAAAGCGAGATAAATGATCTACATAGAAATCCAGTATTTTGCAATCAGGTAAAAAACTGTGGTCAAGTTTTAAATAGAGGCAAATATCTCGGTATCGAGAAAAAGAAACTAATTCAAATGAAGTTCTTTCTTTGGCCCAATTATCGACTAGAAGATTTAGCTTGTATGAATCGATATTGGTTTAATACTAATAATGGCAGTCGTTTCAGTATCCTCAGGATACATATGTATCCACCACGGTTGACAATTTGGTAGTTACAAGTCCATTTACATTAATTTTGCCATATATACATATATTATTAGGTAATATGTCGGCTATATGAAAACAAATAGATAGACGCGAGGATTGTCTTACATTCCATCTTGAAAGAGGATACTAATTTAATGACATACATATTATCAATTAGATCTATAAATGAATGAATAAAATCTTCTTATTTGATTTGTATAGGAATACAAAAAAAAGATAAGAAGATTTTGTTCATTCATTTTTTTTATAAAAAAAGTAGGAAGTTTATAATGAACTTAAGGTCCTTCTGTATATCAAAATGACTAATATTATTATTACTAATCAATCAAATTCACATCAAAAAATTATCAATTATAAAAGGGGATAAGATTTTGTTTTATGGTAAAAAATTCATTCATCTCAGTTATTTTTCAAGAAAAAAAAGAAGAAAAGCGGGGGTCTGTTGAATTTCAAATAATCTGTTTCACCAATAAGATACGAAGACTTACTTCCCATTTTGAATTGCACAGAAAAGACTATTCATCTCAGAGAGGTCTACGAAAAATTCTGGGAAAACGTCAACGGCTGCTGTCTTACTTATCAAAGAAAAATCGAGTACGCTATAAAGAATTAATTAGTGAGTTGGATATTCGGGAGTCAAAAAATCATTAATTTGAAAATTTTGACTTAGTTTTTTCATTTATTGGATCTTGAGAATTTTGATAAACTTCTTTTCGTTTTCAGCAATTCATGTAAGAATGAATCGAGGAAAAACTTATGAATAGACCAGCTACAGAAACAGACTTTATGATAGTCAATATGGGACCTCACCACCCATCAATGCACGGTGTTCTTCGTCTCATCGTTACCCTAGACGGTGAAAATGTTGTTGACTGCGAACCAATATTAGGTTATTTACACAGAGGAATGGAAAAAATTGCGGAAAACCGAACAATTATACAATTTTTACCTTATGTAACACGTTGGGATTATTTAGCTACTATGTTCACAGAAGCAATAACCGTAAATGGACCAGAACAATTGGGAAATATTCAAGTGCCTAAAAGAGCGAGCTATATCAGAGTCATTATGTTGGAGTTAAGTCGTCTAGCTTCTCATCTGTTATGGCTTGGACCTTTTATGGCGGATATTGGCGCACAGACCCCTTTTTTCTATATTTTCCGAGAAAGAGAATTAGTATATGATCTATTCGAAGCTGCGACCGGGATGAGAATGATGCATAATTATTTTCGTATCGGAGGAATAGCAGCCGATCTGCCTTATGGCTGGATAGATAAATGTTTGGATTTCTGCGATTATTTTTTAACAGGAGTTGTTGAATATCAAAAGCTTATTACGCGAAATCCCATTTTTTTAGAACGAGTTGAAGGAGTAGGCATTATTAGTGGAGAAGAAGCAATAAATTGGGGTTTATCCGGACCGATGCTACGAGCATCTGGAATACAATGGGATCTTCGTAAAGTTGATCATTATGAGTGTTACGACGAATTTGATTGGGAAATCCAGTGGCAAAAAGAAGGAGACTCATTAGCTCGTTATTTAGTCCGAATCAGTGAAATGACGGAATCCATAAAAATAATTCAACAGGCCCTGGAAGGAATTCCAGGGGGTCCCTATGAGAATTTAGAAATCCGATGCTTTGATAGAGAAAGGGATCCAGAATGGAATGATTTTGAATATCGATTCATTAGTAAAAAACCTTCTCCCACATTTGAATTGCCGAAGCAAGAACTTTATGTGAGAGTTGAAGCCCCAAAGGGAGAATTGGGAATTTTTCTAATAGGGGACAAAAGTTGTTTTCCTTGGAGATGGAAAATTCGCCCGCCGGGTTTTATCAATTTGCAAATTCTTCCTCAGTTAGTTAAAGGAATGAAATTGGCTGATATTATGACGATACTAGGTAGCATAGATATCATTATGGGAGAAGTTGATCGTTGAAATGAGAGTTTATACAACAGAAATAGAAGTACAAGATATTAATTCTTTTTCCAGATTGGAATTTTTCAAAGAGGTCTATGGAATCGTATGGATCTTTGTCCCTATTTTGACTCTTGTATTGGGGATCACAATAGGCGTACTGGTAATTGTATGGTTAGAAAGAAAGATATCCGCAGGAATACAACAACGTATTGGGCCTGAATACGCCGGTCCTTTGGGAATTCTTCAAGCTTTAGCAGATGGGACAAAACTGCTTTTCAAAGAGAATCTTTTTCCAGCTAGAGGAAATACCCGTTTATTCAGTATTGGACCATCTATAGCAGTCATATCAATTTTACTAAGTTTTTTAGTAATTCCTTTTAGCTATCAACTTGTTTTAGCTGATCTCAATATCGGTATTTTTTTATGGATTGCCATTTCAAGTATTGCCCCTGTTGGCCTTCTTATGTCAGGATACGGATCAAATAATAAATATTCCTTTTTAGGTGGTTTACGAGCTGCTGCTCAATCGATTAGTTATGAAATACCATTAACTTTATGTGTTTTATCAATATCTCTACGTGCGATTCGTTGAAATACAAACTTTTCTTTCTTTTCCCTATTCATTCTTTTCTTTCGCTCTAGAAAACAAGTTGAACGAATTGAATAGATATTCTTTATTATCCTTTTGGTTGATAAAGTAAATTAGATAGTTATATATGAGTGAAAGAAAGCAGCTTATCAATTTGCAGTAAAAAAAATAGAGTCTCATTTCCTATGTACAAGACAAGAGTTAAGTGGAAATAAACATAAGCGGAAGAGGTCCTTTACCCCAAGACTGGTTTTTTAGACAACCCAACTTGAAGCGGGCTCAAAATCAAAAGATCAACCGTATGGCCTTTTCACTATCCTTTGTATGAATTACCTACCATACATGTATTATCAAACGAAACGGGCGATTGAACAAAAAAATGAGTGGATGATTAGGAACACAAAAATGCACAAAGGATTGGTAATGGAGATTATGGAAATTTTCTAAAAAGATATTTCTGCATAACATAACAAGAATACTAATTGGGGCTTTAAATTGGTAGAAATGATAAGGCAGTACTTCCCGCGATTCCGATCCAGAGTATGCTCCTATCCACCCATTAAAGCAATGACTATCAGGAACGAAATAATCCTTTATTTTTTATTTGAGTTTTAGCCCCCTTCTCTTATATCGGTTTTATAAGAAAGAAGAATAGGAACGAAAAACAAACAAGAGAAAAAGAAATCTTTTTTATTCCGTCTTTTTCATATATTTAGCATAGATTTAGAGAGATATAATTTGTCTCATGATTCATTAGCTAATGGAGCGTCTAATTCCTTTTCGTAATCGAAAATGATGGGTTGAAATAAACTATTTATTGATATTTCTGCAAGGAGTTTTTTATTTAAAGATTAAGTTATTACTCAACAAAGTCAAATTATTAACGGGTGAGATCAATTCGGAAGCGCCTTTATTTATTATTATTTTAGAGTATAGCAGACGGAATTCCATTGGTATAATTTTGGACCCTCAAATAGATTTTGACTCTTTCTATTCTACAACCATAGCAAGCTAAATAGTAAATAATACTGATCTGGTCCTTAGATTTCTTTTTGACCCACGAGGAGCCGTATGAGGCGAAAACCTCATGTACGGTTCTGGAATAGCGGTGGGAACAGTGATGTTATCACCGACTATGATTATCTAACAGTTCAAGTACAGTTGATATAGTTGAGGCGCAGTCAAAATATGGTTTTTGGGGATGGAATTTGTGGCGTCAGCCTATAGGATTTCTCGTTTTTCTAATTTCTGCCCTAGCCGAATGCGAGAGATTACCCTTTGATTTACCAGAAGCGGAGGAAGAATTAGTAGCAGGTTATCAAACCGAATATTCGGGTATTAAATTTGGTTTATTTTATGTTGCTTCCTATCTAAATCTATTACTTTCTTCGTTATTTGTAACGGTTCTTTACTTGGGTGGTTGGAATATTTCCATTCCATACATATTTGTTCCTGAGCTATTTGAAATAAATAAAGTGGATGAAATTTTTGGAACTACAATTGGTATCTTTATTACATTAGCTAAAACTTATTTGTTCTTGTTTATTTCTATCACAACAAGATGGACTTTACCTAGGTTAAGAATGGACCAACTTTTAAATCTTGGATGGAAATTTCTTTTACCAATTTCTCTCGGTAATCTATTATTAACAACCTCTTTTCAACTTTTTTCACTGTAAATAACAAACGAATATAATAGACTTGGTTCAAGTTCAAACAAGAGAAAGAAACGAAGATAAAACTATTCATATAGATTCCTGATATGTTCCCTATGGTAACTGGGTTCATGAATTATGGTCAACAAACAGTACGAGCAGCAAGGTACATTGGTCAAAGTTTCATGATTACCTTATCCCACGCAAATCGTTTGCCTGTAACTATTCAATATCCTTATGAAAAATTAATCACATTGGAGCGTTTCCGCGGCCGAATCCATTTCGAATTTGATAAATGTATTGCTTGTGAAGTATGTGTTCGTGTATGTCCTATAGATCTGCCTGTTGTTGATTGGAAATTTGAAACTGATATTCGAAAAAAACGATTACTTAATTACAGTATTGATTTCGGAATTTGTATATTTTGTGGTAACTGTGTTGAGTATTGTCCAACAAATTGTTTATCGATGACTGAAGAATATGAACTTTCTACTTACGACCGTCACGAGTTGAATTATAATCAAATTGCTTTGGGCCGTTTACCAATATCAGTAATTGATGATTATACAATTCGAACAATTTGGAATTCGCCTCAAAGAAAAACTGAGTAGGTAACCGCCCTATTCTATTAAATAAAGAGAAATTACCAATTCTTAAGGTTCAGTTTTGGTTTCAATTAAAAGAATGAGATAAGGTCTTTCTCTTTGTTTGGCCAATAATGAAAAATTCAACTAGAAATTCATTGGTTGATGAGAATTTCGACTTTTTTATTAAAAATCTATCAATAGAGTCGTAATTATTAGGAACCTATCATAAAATGAAAATCAAAAAAACCTTTCTTTTTTTCCCGGTCGGGTCAATAAGATCATGAAAAGCATTTCAATTTATCTCCTATTTTACATATAATGGATTTGCCTGGACCAATACACGATTTTCTTATAGTTTTACTGGGATCGGGTCTTATATTAGGGGGACTGGGAGTAGTATTACTTACCAATCCAATTTATTCTGCCTTTTCGTTGGGATTGGTTCTTGTTTGTATATCCTTATTCTATATTCTTTCAAATTCTCATTTTGTAGCCGCTGCCCAGCTCCTTATTTATGTAGGAGCCATAAATGTTTTAATCATATTTGCTGTCATGTTCATGAATGGTTCAGAATATTACAAGGATTTGAATCTGTCGATCGTTGGGGATGGGGTTACTTCACTGGTTTGTACAAGTATTCTTCTTTCGCTAATTACTACCATTTTCGATACGTCATGGTACGGGATTATTTGGACTACAAGATCAAACCAACTTATAGAACAAGATTTGATAAGTAATAGTCAACAAATTGGAATTCATTTATCAACAGATTTTTTTCTTCCATTTGAACTGATTTCAATAATTCTTTTAGTTGGTTTGATAGGCGCAATTGCTGTGGCTCGTCAGTAATAAATCATTATAACTAGCAACAGCAAACAATCAAAATTTCACTTTCTTCTATGTTATCCCACCTATTTCACAAAAATTCTATTTGAATACTGTTCATGTCTAAAAGGGAGATTCTTTTATTTGATCTATTTTCAATACATTCTTTTGTTCCGTACTTGTTCTATTCTAGTCAATCTCGAATCTGTTGAATTATTGTTCATATTGAAATGAACCGACATTGATAAGGAGTTGGTCAATGATGCTCGAACATGTACTTGTTTTGAGTGCCTATTTATTTTCTATCGGTATTTATGGATTAATCACGAGTCGAAACATGGTTAGGGCTCTTATGTGTCTTGAACTTATATTGAATGCAGTTAATATCAATTTTGTAACATTTTCTGATTTTTTTGATAGTCGCCAGTTAAAGGGAGATATTTTCTCAATTTTTGTTATAGCTATTGCAGCCGCTGAAGCAGCTATTGGATTGGCTATTGTTTCGTCAATTTATCGTAACAGAAAATCAACGCGTATCAATCAATCGACTTTATTGAATAAGTAGGAATAATAATCAAAATTAGAATATCCACCACTTTGAATTAGCATGTAGAATATGGTAGAATCTAGATTCTATTTATGAAAACGTAAGAAATCAAAGTATCTTAGCCACTTCTCATGAGCTGATCCAGAAGTAAATTGATTAGAAAATTTCTGGTAAATCGTTGATTCATCTGGCGTTTAAATATATGATTCATTTACAAGTTTACTAGATCGAAATTTGATAACGTTCAAAAATTCATAGATCCCATGTCACATTCAGTAAAAATTTATGATACATGCATAGGGTGTACCCAATGTGTCCGAGCGTGCCCCACCGATGTGTTAGAAATGATACCTTGGGATGGATGCAAAGCTAAACAAATTGCTTCCGCCCCAAGAACAGAAGATTGTGTTGGTTGTAAGAGATGTGAATCTGCCTGTCCAACGGATTTCTTGAGTGTTCGAGTTTATTTATGGCATGAAACAACTCGAAGTATGGGTCTAGCTTATTGATATGTTCCGTAAAACCCACTTGAATACATTTTGAATACATTTTCTTTTTTTACTGAAAAAACCCGTACTCGAAAAAAAAATCATAAAGATTCTATTTTCGAGCGCGGGTTTTTCTGGTCCAAGTGTATCTTGTCTTTACCACGAATTCTTTTCCTTGGTTAACAATAATTGTAGTTTTGCCAATATCTGCGGGCTCTTTAATTTTCTTTCTTCCTCATAGAGGAAATAAGCTAATTAGGTGGTATACCATTTCTATATCCACCTTAGAACTACTTCTAATGACCTATGTATTTTGTTATCATTTCCAATTGGACGATCCATTAATCCAGCTGGCGGAAGATTATAAATGGATCAATTTTTTTGATTTTTACTGGAGATTGGGAATAGATGGACTTTCTATAGGACCTATTTTACTGACAGGATTTATAACAACTTTAGCTACTTTAGCGGCTTGGCCAGTTACTCGGGATTCCCGACTATTCCATTTCCTGATGTTAGCAATGTACAGTGGTCAAATAGGATCATTTTCTTCTCGAGACCTTTTACTTTTTTTCATCATGTGGGAGTTAGAATTAATTCCTGTTTATCTACTTCTATCTATGTGGGGGGGAAAGAAACGCCTGTATTCAGCTACAAAGTTTATTTTGTACACTGCGGGAGGTTCCATTTTTCTATTAGTAGGGGTTTTGGGTATCGGTTTATATGGTTCTAATGACCCAACATTCAATTTTGAAACATTAGCTAATCAATCGTATCCTCTCGCACTGGAAATAATATTCTATATTGGATTTCTTATTGCTTTTGCTGTCAAATCACCGATTATACCCTTACATACATGGTTACCAGACACCCATGGGGAGGCACATTATAGTACTTGTATGCTTCTAGCCGGAATCTTATTAAAAATGGGAGCATATGGATTAGTTCGGATCAATATGGAATTATTACCCCATGCTCATTCTATATTTTCTCCCTGGTTGATGATAGTAGGCACAATGCAAATAATTTATGCAGCTTCAACATCTCTTGGTCAACGTAATTTAAAAAAAAGAATAGCCAATTCCTCTGTATCTCATATGGGTTTCATAATTATAGGAATTGGCTCTATAACCGATACGGGACTCAACGGAGCCTTTTTACAAATAATATCTCATGGATTTATTGGCGCTGCACTTTTTTTCTTGGCAGGAACGAGTTATGATAGAATACGTCTTGTTTATCTCGACGAAATGGGCGGAATGGCTCTTCCAATTCCAAAAATGTTTACGATGTTCAGTATCTTATCGATGGCTTCTCTTGCATTACCGGGCATGAGTGGTTTTGTTGCAGAATTGATAGTCTTTTTTGGAATAATTAGTAGTCAAAAATCTTTTTTAATGCCAAAAATATTCATTCTTTTTGTAATGGCAAGTGGAATGATATTAACTCCTATTTATTTATTATCTATGTCATGTCAAATGTTCTACGGATACAAGCTATTTAATGCTCCAAACTCCTATTTTTTTGATTCTGGACCAAGAGAGTTATTTGTTTCGATCTCTATCTTTCTACCCGTAATAGGTATTGGTATTTATCCGGATTTCGTTTTCTCACTATCGGGTGAGAAAGTCGAAGCTATTCTAGCTAATTATTTTTATAGATAGGTTTTATGAAAAAAGAAATTCTAGTATCTTTAAAATGATTTTGCAAACGATTTTTCAAATCATTTGCAAAATCAAAAGGATTCCCTTTACAATCCAAAAAAGAAATTCTATTCTAGTATTTTTCTTTTTTTTCTAATGATTTTCAAGATTCCCCTTAGAATCAAAAAAAGAAATTCTAGTATTTTTTTGAAAACCATTTGAAAAGTAAGGGGTGAAAAAAAATCATTTTTTTTCTTAGGGTCATATTCAGCTTGAATAATGGAATAAAATAAGGCGAAAGGCCTCTGTGAGAACCTTTTGAATCACTCCGCTACTTGTACTTGATTCAAAAGATTCTTTTCTTAGCGGTTAAAATGAAGTTTTCTTATGTTATGTATATAGCATGCTGTCCTATGTTTGTATTTGTTATGCTTTTTCATTCAATTTCTTATGTTATGTATTTTTTCATTCAATTCGATGTTAATCGAAATGAACCATAGCTATGTAAACCTATTCCTAATAGATTGACCCCAAAATAGCATATCCAAATTATAAGAAAGCCCGCGGAAGCCACAATTGCAGAATTTACACCTTCCAAATTTGGATTTGTTCGGGTATGTAAATAAATCGCGAATATGGTCCAAGTAATAAATGCCCAAGTTTCCTTGGGATCCCAATTCCAATATGATCCCCATGCCTCATTAGCCCATACTGCTCCCGAAAGAATCCCTATGGTTAAAAAGAGAAACCCGAGACTAATAATACGATAACTCCAATAATCCAATTGTTGAACCAATTGATACCTGTAATAATTTCGAGAATAAATAAAATAAGTGTTTAGTAAAACATTCTTTCTCTCATTCAGGTATTTAATTTCCCCAAAGGAAAATGCCGTATTTAATAAAATATTGCTTTTGCTAAAAATCTTTATGACTTTTCGAAATGTAATGACTAGAAGGGCTACTGATAATAATGATCCACATAAAAGAGCTGCATAGCTGAATACCATCATACTTACGTGCATCATTAACCACTGGGATTGGAGAGCAGGTACTAATAGTGCGGATTGATGCATTTTGGTTAAAAGACCCGAAGTAACAAAGCCTTGGGTAAAAATAGCACTTGATGCGGTTATTGCACTTAAAGCATTTTTATGCTTTTTAAAATGAAAATAGGAAACCATATGAATAACGGAGAAACTCCATGAAAGAAAGATTAATGATTCATATAAATTACTTAAAGGAAAATTCCCCGAATAAATCCAACGAGTGACTAATAATCCTGTTATACAGAAAAGGGTAGCTATCATACCCCTTTCTGATGAATCATATAGTCCTACAACTTCATCGACTAATAAAGTTAAAAAATGAATTGTAATTACAATTGAAACGACCGAAAAGGATATATGAGTTAATATATGTTCTAAAATTGAAAAAATCATAAAATAAAGATTATGAAAAAAGGAGAAGGTTTCTCGATTATTATTATATGAAATGGAAATTTGGAATTTTTTATTTATTATAGTACTTATATTATACCTTTTTTATAAGACGCTATGCCACTACTCGGACTCGAACCGAGATGCTCTAGCACTGCTTCCTAAGAATAGCGTGTCTACCGATTTTATAAGACGCTATGCCGCTACTCGGACTCGAACCGAGATGCTCTAGCACTGCTTCCTAAGAGCAGCGTGTCTACCAATTTCACCATAGCGGCTTGCTCAAAATAATAATAACTCATGTTTTATTCATATTCAACCGTCGAGATTGAATGAAGGGGTCAATCCAATGCAATATTGATTTTGTAGGAAGCTTTCAAATTGATGAATAAAAACTCGTTTAATTTCATTTCAATAGAAGTTGGAGGGTTAAAAAAAGAATCTTTATTATCCTTTTATTTTATTTAATTAATAATTTCTAGTTTCTAAAGTAAAGTAGCAAGAACGGAAGTTTTGTAGTTCCTGTTTTACTAAAATCGAACTTTTTCGTTCTAACTAAACTAAATAGTTGTGACTTCCATTCATGAATAGAGCTCAAAACAAAATGTTCTTTATCATTTCCATTTGTTAATAATTCATTTTATTTACATATAATATGATTTTGATGAATGAATCACTGAATAAAAAAGATGGTTTTGAGTCTCACAATTTAAACATGGCATCTACAGATTTCAAAGGATTTCAAAAAATTTATGTAATTTGCATAGCTTTGGATTGTCGTAAACATGTCTAATGTAAAAAAGTTTTGATTCCTATCATAATAGGGCCATCCTTTAAAAAATGATTTCTAATTTAGAATTCGAAAAAAATGACTTGCTTCATCTTCCCATACAAACATAGGATTTTTTTATCACTTTAAATTAAATTGAGGCATTATTTGTGTATCCACTAAATAGGAAAAGGTCTCTTTCCCAATTGGGTTTATGGGAAGGATATAGAGTAATTCAGAGTAATACTACTTCAGATTCAGAAAGTTACAAAATGAAAATTTCATCAATTAGTTTCAAGAACCCATTGATTTTGACTAAACTAAGGATCTTATATATATATATATCTTCTGCTATAATAATAATAAATACTATATAGATAATAAATACGATATAGAAAATATAGAAAATAGAAATAAAACACTAACAAGTTATTATAACACACAAATAGGCAAATTAATAATATATAATACACAAATAGGAATAGGCGATGGGGAAATAAGAATCCCCCACCCCGAAAAAACAAGAAAAGATGAACTCAACTAATTATTCTTAAATATTAAAACAAAAAGTAGTAAATTACTATATTATTATTCTCATTTTTATTGGAATTTTTTTTTATTAGAATTAGATTTGATTAAAAATCAGTAGCCAAAATCATTAGTCAAAAACATCAAGTAATTCACTAAATTTTTGAGTAAAGCTGACTCAGATTATTCCAATGTTTTGTTATTTTTTTCCGTAGAAAGAAAACCTTTTGAATCCCCCTGCCCGTAGAAAGAAAAACTTTTTGAATTCCCCATAGAAACAGACTTTGCGAATGAAAAAGCTTTTAACGCTGCCCAATAGGCCTTATTTTTCCAAAGATTTTTACAAATACGCTTTTTTGCTCTAGAAGTACGCTTTTTTGGAACTGCCATTAGAAAAAAAAAGTTCTTTAGTACTATCGTAGTATGTGAAAGACATTTTGAAAAATGATCTACCTTTTTTTCTTTATTTCAGTATTTATGTATTTTTTTTGTGAATTTCATTTCCTCTATATTTTTAGATATTTTTTGATTAGACTATAAAAATAGATTTTATTTTGTACTCATTTTTGAGTTTAATTTTAATTAATTATATGGAAAAAAATGGAAAGAGGGATCTTGAAGAATTTTTTCTAAAAGATAAACATAAATCTCATTTATTGTAATAGACGACAATCAATAAAATTAGTTCTGCAATAAAAAATGAAAATGAACTCGTTAATAAAATGAGTATAAATGGAAACTAAGTAGTTTTTTTTTATTTTATTGAGTTGAGTCACTAGTGTCAACCTATGATTCATATCAAAATAAAGTACTTTGTTTTGTGGTGTAATTCTTTATTCTTGATCTATATATAGTATAAAAATTATTGTAAGACATAATATAATAATCAAGTAATAATTTTTATATTCATAACAATCTTACTTACTAAAAACGAAAAACAAAGTAATTTTTTTTTTCACTAGTAAAGTGGTCATATTTTTTGACCACTTTTTTTTATAGGATTTGAATACTTTGTTTTTAATTAGAAATAGTTGAGAAAGATTGAGAATAATTAAAAAGAGAAAATTCTATTTAACCTTGCAATATCTTGATTTTTTTTTATTTTTTTGTTCCCTTTATTAAGAATAATAGATAAGAGCCGGTGAATCAGAAAGAAAATGAAAAGATTCATTAAGAAAAAAAGTTTTTATGGAGCATACATATAAATATTCATGGATCGTACCTTTCGTTCCACTTACAATTCCTATTTTAATAGGAGTGGGACTTTTGCTTTTTCCGACGGCAACAAAAAATCTTCGGCGTATGTGGGCTTTTCCGAGTATTTTATTATTAAGTATAGTTATGATTTTTTCGGTCGATCTATCTCTTCAACAAATAAATAGAAATTCTACATATCAATATGTCTGGTCCTGGTCCATCAATAATGATTTATCTTTCGAGTTGGGCTGCTTTCTTGATTCACTTACTTCGATTATGTTAATCTTAATCACTACTGTTGGAATTTTAGTTCTTATTTATAGTGACAATTATATGTCTCATGATCAAGGCTATTTGAGATTTTTTGCTTATCTGAGTTTGTTCAATACTTCAATGTTGGGATTAGTTACTAGTTCTAATTTCATACAAATTTATATTTTTTGGGAATTGGTTGGAATGTGTTCTTATCTATTAATAGGTTTTTGGTTCACACGACCCCTTGCAGCAAATGCTTGTCAAAAAGCATTTGTAAGTAATCGTGTAGGCGATTTTGGATTATTATTAGGAATCTTGGGTCTTTATTGGATAACAGGCAGTTTCGAATTCCAAGATTTGTTGGAACTATTCAATAACTTGATCTTGATTTCTAATAATCAGAGTCATTTCTTATTTCTTACTTTATGTTCCTTTCTTTTATTTTGTGGCGCAGTTGCTAAATCCGCGCAATTCCCCCTTCATATATGGTTACCTGATGCTATGGAGGGGCCTACCCCTATTTCGGCTCTTATACATGCTGCTACTATGGTAGCGGCAGGAATTTTTCTTGTAGCCCGCCTTCTTCCTCTTTTTATATTCATACCTTCCATAATGAATCTAATATCTTTAATAGGTATAGTAACAGTGTTTTTAGGGGCGACTTTAGCTCTTGCTCAAAAAGATATTAAGAGAGGTTTAGCCTATTCTACAATGTCTCAATTGGGTTATATGATGTTGGCTTTGGGCATGGGATCTTATCGAGCCGCTTTATTTCATTTGATTACTCATGCTTATTCGAAAGCATTGTTGTTTTTAGGATCTGGATCCATTATTCATTCAATGGAAGCTATTGTTGGATATTCTCCATATAAAAGTCAGAATCTTGCTTTTATGGGCGGTTTAAGAAAGCATGTGCCAATTACAAAAACTGCTTTTTTAATGGGAACGCTTTCTCTTTGTGGTATTCCCCCCCTTGCCTGTTTTTGGTCAAAAGATGAAATTATGAATGATAGTTGGGTGTATTCGTCACTTTTTGCATTAATAGCTTGGTCCACAGCTGGATTAACAGCATTTTATATGTTTCGAATCTATTTACTTACTTTTGAGGGACATTTGAGTATTTATTTTCAAAATTACAGTGGAAAAAAAAGTAGCTCATTTTATTCAATAAAATTATGGGGTAAAGAGGAGGAAAAAATGATTAACATCAATTTTCCTTTATTCTATTTATTAACAACCAACAATAACCAACAGACCTCTTTGTTTTGGAAGAAGCCATATAGAATGGGGAGTAGGGTAAAAAACGGGGCTCTTCTTACTATTACTAATTTTCAGGCTAAAAAGTCTTTTTCTTATCCGCATGAATCGGATAATACTATGCTATTTCCTATCTTTGTATTGGTTTTATTTACTCTCTTTGTTGGAGTTATAGGAATTCCTTTCAATCAACAAGAAATTCATTTAGATATATTATCTAAATTGTTAACTCCATCTATTAATCTTTTACATCAAAATTCGAAAGATTCCGCGGATTGGTATAAATTTTTCACAAGTGCAACTTTTTCAGTTAGTATAGCTTTTTTTGGAATATTTACAGCATCTCTTTTATATAAGCCTTTTTATTCATCTTTACAAAATTTGAACTTATTTAATTCATTTGTGAAAAGGGGACCTAATAGAATAATTTTGGACAAAATAATCAATTTTTTATATGATTGGTCATATAATCGTGCTTATTTAGATACTTTTTATGCCATGTCCTTAAGAAAAGGTATAAGAGGATTATCTGAACTAACTCATTTTTTTGATAGGCAAGCAATTGATGGAATTATAAATGGGTTAGGCATTACTAGTTTTTTAGTAGGAGAAAGTATAAAATCAATAGGGGGAAGTCGCATTTCGTCTTATCTCTTATTCTATTTATTTTATGTCTTGATTTTTTTAGTAATTTACTACTTTTTGTTTTAATATTTAAGAATAATTAGTTGAGTTCATCTTTTCTTGTTTTTTCGGGGTGGGGGATTCTTATTTCCCCATCGCCTATTCCTATTTGTGTATTATATATTATTAATTTGCCTATTTGTGTGTTATAATAACTTGTTAGTGTTTTATTTCTATTTTCTATATTTTCTATATCGTATTTATTATCTATATAGTATTTATTATTATTATAGCAGAAGATATATATATATATAAGATCCTTAGTTTAGTCAAAATCAATGGGTTCTTGAAACTAATTGATGAAATTTTCATTTTGTAACTTTCTGAATCTGAAGTAGTATTACTCTGAATTACTCTATATCCTTCCCATAAACCCAATTGGGAAAGAGACCTTTTCCTATTTAGTGGATACACAAATAATGCCTCAATTTAATTTAAAGTGATAAAAAAATCCTATGTTTGTATGGGAAGATGAAGCAAGTCATTTTTTTCGAATTCTAAATTAGAAATCATTTTTTAAAGGATGGCCCTATTATGATAGGAATCAAAACTTTTTTACATTAGACATGTTTACGACAATCCAAAGCTATGCAAATTACATAAATTTTTTGAAATCCTTTGAAATCTGTAGATGCCATGTTTAAATTGTGAGACTCAAAACCATCTTTTTTATTCAGTGATTCATTCATCAAAATCATATTATATGTAAATAAAATGAATTATTAACAAATGGAAATGATAAAGAACATTTTGTTTTGAGCTCTATTCATGAATGGAAGTCACAACTATTTAGTTTAGTTAGAACGAAAAAGTTCGATTTTAGTAAAACAGGAACTACAAAACTTCCGTTCTTGCTACTTTACTTTAGAAACTAGAAATTATTAATTAAATAAAATAAAAGGATAATAAAGATTCTTTTTTTAACCCTCCAACTTCTATTGAAATGAAATTAAACGAGTTTTTATTCATCAATTTGAAAGCTTCCTACAAAATCAATATTGCATTGGATTGACCCCTTCATTCAATCTCGACGGTTGAATATGAATAAAACATGAGTTATTATTATTTTGAGCAAGCCGCTATGGTGAAATTGGTAGACACGCTGCTCTTAGGAAGCAGTGCTAGAGCATCTCGGTTCGAGTCCGAGTAGCGGCATAGCGTCTTATAAAATCGGTAGACACGCTATTCTTAGGAAGCAGTGCTAGAGCATCTCGGTTCGAGTCCGAGTAGTGGCATAGCGTCTTATAAAAAAGGTATAATATAAGTACTATAATAAATAAAAAATTCCAAATTTCCATTTCATATAATAATAATCGAGAAACCTTCTCCTTTTTTCATAATCTTTATTTTATGATTTTTTCAATTTTAGAACATATATTAACTCATATATCCTTTTCGGTCGTTTCAATTGTAATTACAATTCATTTTTTAACTTTATTAGTCGATGAAGTTGTAGGACTATATGATTCATCAGAAAGGGGTATGATAGCTACCCTTTTCTGTATAACAGGATTATTAGTCACTCGTTGGATTTATTCGGGGAATTTTCCTTTAAGTAATTTATATGAATCATTAATCTTTCTTTCATGGAGTTTCTCCGTTATTCATATGGTTTCCTATTTTCATTTTAAAAAGCATAAAAATGCTTTAAGTGCAATAACCGCATCAAGTGCTATTTTTACCCAAGGCTTTGTTACTTCGGGTCTTTTAACCAAAATGCATCAATCCGCACTATTAGTACCTGCTCTCCAATCCCAGTGGTTAATGATGCACGTAAGTATGATGGTATTCAGCTATGCAGCTCTTTTATGTGGATCATTATTATCAGTAGCCCTTCTAGTCATTACATTTCGAAAAGTCATAAAGATTTTTAGCAAAAGCAATATTTTATTAAATACGGCATTTTCCTTTGGGGAAATTAAATACCTGAATGAGAGAAAGAATGTTTTACTAAACACTTATTTTATTTATTCTCGAAATTATTACAGGTATCAATTGGTTCAACAATTGGATTATTGGAGTTATCGTATTATTAGTCTCGGGTTTCTCTTTTTAACCATAGGGATTCTTTCGGGAGCAGTATGGGCTAATGAGGCATGGGGATCATATTGGAATTGGGATCCCAAGGAAACTTGGGCATTTATTACTTGGACCATATTCGCGATTTATTTACATACCCGAACAAATCCAAATTTGGAAGGTGTAAATTCTGCAATTGTGGCTTCCGCGGGCTTTCTTATAATTTGGATATGCTATTTTGGGGTCAATCTATTAGGAATAGGTTTACATAGCTATGGTTCATTTCGATTAACATCGAATTGAATGAAAAAATACATAACATAAGAAATTGAATGAAAAAGCATAACAAATACAAACATAGGACAGCATGCTATATACATAACATAAGAAAACTTCATTTTAACCGCTAAGAAAAGAATCTTTTGAATCAAGTACAAGTAGCGGAGTGATTCAAAAGGTTCTCACAGAGGCCTTTCGCCTTATTTTATTCCATTATTCAAGCTGAATATGACCCTAAGAAAAAAAATGATTTTTTTTCACCCCTTACTTTTCAAATGGTTTTCAAAAAAATACTAGAATTTCTTTTTTTGATTCTAAGGGGAATCTTGAAAATCATTAGAAAAAAAAGAAAAATACTAGAATAGAATTTCTTTTTTGGATTGTAAAGGGAATCCTTTTGATTTTGCAAATGATTTGAAAAATCGTTTGCAAAATCATTTTAAAGATACTAGAATTTCTTTTTTCATAAAACCTATCTATAAAAATAATTAGCTAGAATAGCTTCGACTTTCTCACCCGATAGTGAGAAAACGAAATCCGGATAAATACCAATACCTATTACGGGTAGAAAGATAGAGATCGAAACAAATAACTCTCTTGGTCCAGAATCAAAAAAATAGGAGTTTGGAGCATTAAATAGCTTGTATCCGTAGAACATTTGACATGACATAGATAATAAATAAATAGGAGTTAATATCATTCCACTTGCCATTACAAAAAGAATGAATATTTTTGGCATTAAAAAAGATTTTTGACTACTAATTATTCCAAAAAAGACTATCAATTCTGCAACAAAACCACTCATGCCCGGTAATGCAAGAGAAGCCATCGATAAGATACTGAACATCGTAAACATTTTTGGAATTGGAAGAGCCATTCCGCCCATTTCGTCGAGATAAACAAGACGTATTCTATCATAACTCGTTCCTGCCAAGAAAAAAAGTGCAGCGCCAATAAATCCATGAGATATTATTTGTAAAAAGGCTCCGTTGAGTCCCGTATCGGTTATAGAGCCAATTCCTATAATTATGAAACCCATATGAGATACAGAGGAATTGGCTATTCTTTTTTTTAAATTACGTTGACCAAGAGATGTTGAAGCTGCATAAATTATTTGCATTGTGCCTACTATCATCAACCAGGGAGAAAATATAGAATGAGCATGGGGTAATAATTCCATATTGATCCGAACTAATCCATATGCTCCCATTTTTAATAAGATTCCGGCTAGAAGCATACAAGTACTATAATGTGCCTCCCCATGGGTGTCTGGTAACCATGTATGTAAGGGTATAATCGGTGATTTGACAGCAAAAGCAATAAGAAATCCAATATAGAATATTATTTCCAGTGCGAGAGGATACGATTGATTAGCTAATGTTTCAAAATTGAATGTTGGGTCATTAGAACCATATAAACCGATACCCAAAACCCCTACTAATAGAAAAATGGAACCTCCCGCAGTGTACAAAATAAACTTTGTAGCTGAATACAGGCGTTTCTTTCCCCCCCACATAGATAGAAGTAGATAAACAGGAATTAATTCTAACTCCCACATGATGAAAAAAAGTAAAAGGTCTCGAGAAGAAAATGATCCTATTTGACCACTGTACATTGCTAACATCAGGAAATGGAATAGTCGGGAATCCCGAGTAACTGGCCAAGCCGCTAAAGTAGCTAAAGTTGTTATAAATCCTGTCAGTAAAATAGGTCCTATAGAAAGTCCATCTATTCCCAATCTCCAGTAAAAATCAAAAAAATTGATCCATTTATAATCTTCCGCCAGCTGGATTAATGGATCGTCCAATTGGAAATGATAACAAAATACATAGGTCATTAGAAGTAGTTCTAAGGTGGATATAGAAATGGTATACCACCTAATTAGCTTATTTCCTCTATGAGGAAGAAAGAAAATTAAAGAGCCCGCAGATATTGGCAAAACTACAATTATTGTTAACCAAGGAAAAGAATTCGTGGTAAAGACAAGATACACTTGGACCAGAAAAACCCGCGCTCGAAAATAGAATCTTTATGATTTTTTTTTCGAGTACGGGTTTTTTCAGTAAAAAAAGAAAATGTATTCAAAATGTATTCAAGTGGGTTTTACGGAACATATCAATAAGCTAGACCCATACTTCGAGTTGTTTCATGCCATAAATAAACTCGAACACTCAAGAAATCCGTTGGACAGGCAGATTCACATCTCTTACAACCAACACAATCTTCTGTTCTTGGGGCGGAAGCAATTTGTTTAGCTTTGCATCCATCCCAAGGTATCATTTCTAACACATCGGTGGGGCACGCTCGGACACATTGGGTACACCCTATGCATGTATCATAAATTTTTACTGAATGTGACATGGGATCTATGAATTTTTGAACGTTATCAAATTTCGATCTAGTAAACTTGTAAATGAATCATATATTTAAACGCCAGATGAATCAACGATTTACCAGAAATTTTCTAATCAATTTACTTCTGGATCAGCTCATGAGAAGTGGCTAAGATACTTTGATTTCTTACGTTTTCATAAATAGAATCTAGATTCTACCATATTCTACATGCTAATTCAAAGTGGTGGATATTCTAATTTTGATTATTATTCCTACTTATTCAATAAAGTCGATTGATTGATACGCGTTGATTTTCTGTTACGATAAATTGACGAAACAATAGCCAATCCAATAGCTGCTTCAGCGGCTGCAATAGCTATAACAAAAATTGAGAAAATATCTCCCTTTAACTGGCGACTATCAAAAAAATCAGAAAATGTTACAAAATTGATATTAACTGCATTCAATATAAGTTCAAGACACATAAGAGCCCTAACCATGTTTCGACTCGTGATTAATCCATAAATACCGATAGAAAATAAATAGGCACTCAAAACAAGTACATGTTCGAGCATCATTGACCAACTCCTTATCAATGTCGGTTCATTTCAATATGAACAATAATTCAACAGATTCGAGATTGACTAGAATAGAACAAGTACGGAACAAAAGAATGTATTGAAAATAGATCAAATAAAAGAATCTCCCTTTTAGACATGAACAGTATTCAAATAGAATTTTTGTGAAATAGGTGGGATAACATAGAAGAAAGTGAAATTTTGATTGTTTGCTGTTGCTAGTTATAATGATTTATTACTGACGAGCCACAGCAATTGCGCCTATCAAACCAACTAAAAGAATTATTGAAATCAGTTCAAATGGAAGAAAAAAATCTGTTGATAAATGAATTCCAATTTGTTGACTATTACTTATCAAATCTTGTTCTATAAGTTGGTTTGATCTTGTAGTCCAAATAATCCCGTACCATGACGTATCGAAAATGGTAGTAATTAGCGAAAGAAGAATACTTGTACAAACCAGTGAAGTAACCCCATCCCCAACGATCGACAGATTCAAATCCTTGTAATATTCTGAACCATTCATGAACATGACAGCAAATATGATTAAAACATTTATGGCTCCTACATAAATAAGGAGCTGGGCAGCGGCTACAAAATGAGAATTTGAAAGAATATAGAATAAGGATATACAAACAAGAACCAATCCCAACGAAAAGGCAGAATAAATTGGATTGGTAAGTAATACTACTCCCAGTCCCCCTAATATAAGACCCGATCCCAGTAAAACTATAAGAAAATCGTGTATTGGTCCAGGCAAATCCATTATATGTAAAATAGGAGATAAATTGAAATGCTTTTCATGATCTTATTGACCCGACCGGGAAAAAAAGAAAGGTTTTTTTGATTTTCATTTTATGATAGGTTCCTAATAATTACGACTCTATTGATAGATTTTTAATAAAAAAGTCGAAATTCTCATCAACCAATGAATTTCTAGTTGAATTTTTCATTATTGGCCAAACAAAGAGAAAGACCTTATCTCATTCTTTTAATTGAAACCAAAACTGAACCTTAAGAATTGGTAATTTCTCTTTATTTAATAGAATAGGGCGGTTACCTACTCAGTTTTTCTTTGAGGCGAATTCCAAATTGTTCGAATTGTATAATCATCAATTACTGATATTGGTAAACGGCCCAAAGCAATTTGATTATAATTCAACTCGTGACGGTCGTAAGTAGAAAGTTCATATTCTTCAGTCATCGATAAACAATTTGTTGGACAATACTCAACACAGTTACCACAAAATATACAAATTCCGAAATCAATACTGTAATTAAGTAATCGTTTTTTTCGAATATCAGTTTCAAATTTCCAATCAACAACAGGCAGATCTATAGGACATACACGAACACATACTTCACAAGCAATACATTTATCAAATTCGAAATGGATTCGGCCGCGGAAACGCTCCAATGTGATTAATTTTTCATAAGGATATTGAATAGTTACAGGCAAACGATTTGCGTGGGATAAGGTAATCATGAAACTTTGACCAATGTACCTTGCTGCTCGTACTGTTTGTTGACCATAATTCATGAACCCAGTTACCATAGGGAACATATCAGGAATCTATATGAATAGTTTTATCTTCGTTTCTTTCTCTTGTTTGAACTTGAACCAAGTCTATTATATTCGTTTGTTATTTACAGTGAAAAAAGTTGAAAAGAGGTTGTTAATAATAGATTACCGAGAGAAATTGGTAAAAGAAATTTCCATCCAAGATTTAAAAGTTGGTCCATTCTTAACCTAGGTAAAGTCCATCTTGTTGTGATAGAAATAAACAAGAACAAATAAGTTTTAGCTAATGTAATAAAGATACCAATTGTAGTTCCAAAAATTTCATCCACTTTATTTATTTCAAATAGCTCAGGAACAAATATGTATGGAATGGAAATATTCCAACCACCCAAGTAAAGAACCGTTACAAATAACGAAGAAAGTAATAGATTTAGATAGGAAGCAACATAAAATAAACCAAATTTAATACCCGAATATTCGGTTTGATAACCTGCTACTAATTCTTCCTCCGCTTCTGGTAAATCAAAGGGTAATCTCTCGCATTCGGCTAGGGCAGAAATTAGAAAAACGAGAAATCCTATAGGCTGACGCCACAAATTCCATCCCCAAAAACCATATTTTGACTGCGCCTCAACTATATCAACTGTACTTGAACTGTTAGATAATCATAGTCGGTGATAACATCACTGTTCCCACCGCTATTCCAGAACCGTACATGAGGTTTTCGCCTCATACGGCTCCTCGTGGGTCAAAAAGAAATCTAAGGACCAGATCAGTATTATTTACTATTTAGCTTGCTATGGTTGTAGAATAGAAAGAGTCAAAATCTATTTGAGGGTCCAAAATTATACCAATGGAATTCCGTCTGCTATACTCTAAAATAATAATAAATAAAGGCGCTTCCGAATTGATCTCACCCGTTAATAATTTGACTTTGTTGAGTAATAACTTAATCTTTAAATAAAAAACTCCTTGCAGAAATATCAATAAATAGTTTATTTCAACCCATCATTTTCGATTACGAAAAGGAATTAGACGCTCCATTAGCTAATGAATCATGAGACAAATTATATCTCTCTAAATCTATGCTAAATATATGAAAAAGACGGAATAAAAAAGATTTCTTTTTCTCTTGTTTGTTTTTCGTTCCTATTCTTCTTTCTTATAAAACCGATATAAGAGAAGGGGGCTAAAACTCAAATAAAAAATAAAGGATTATTTCGTTCCTGATAGTCATTGCTTTAATGGGTGGATAGGAGCATACTCTGGATCGGAATCGCGGGAAGTACTGCCTTATCATTTCTACCAATTTAAAGCCCCAATTAGTATTCTTGTTATGTTATGCAGAAATATCTTTTTAGAAAATTTCCATAATCTCCATTACCAATCCTTTGTGCATTTTTGTGTTCCTAATCATCCACTCATTTTTTTGTTCAATCGCCCGTTTCGTTTGATAATACATGTATGGTAGGTAATTCATACAAAGGATAGTGAAAAGGCCATACGGTTGATCTTTTGATTTTGAGCCCGCTTCAAGTTGGGTTGTCTAAAAAACCAGTCTTGGGGTAAAGGACCTCTTCCGCTTATGTTTATTTCCACTTAACTCTTGTCTTGTACATAGGAAATGAGACTCTATTTTTTTTACTGCAAATTGATAAGCTGCTTTCTTTCACTCATATATAACTATCTAATTTACTTTATCAACCAAAAGGATAATAAAGAATATCTATTCAATTCGTTCAACTTGTTTTCTAGAGCGAAAGAAAAGAATGAATAGGGAAAAGAAAGAAAAGTTTGTATTTCAACGAATCGCACGTAGAGATATTGATAAAACACATAAAGTTAATGGTATTTCATAACTAATCGATTGAGCAGCAGCTCGTAAACCACCTAAAAAGGAATATTTATTATTTGATCCGTATCCTGACATAAGAAGGCCAACAGGGGCAATACTTGAAATGGCAATCCATAAAAAAATACCGATATTGAGATCAGCTAAAACAAGTTGATAGCTAAAAGGAATTACTAAAAAACTTAGTAAAATTGATATGACTGCTATAGATGGTCCAATACTGAATAAACGGGTATTTCCTCTAGCTGGAAAAAGATTCTCTTTGAAAAGCAGTTTTGTCCCATCTGCTAAAGCTTGAAGAATTCCCAAAGGACCGGCGTATTCAGGCCCAATACGTTGTTGTATTCCTGCGGATATCTTTCTTTCTAACCATACAATTACCAGTACGCCTATTGTGATCCCCAATACAAGAGTCAAAATAGGGACAAAGATCCATACGATTCCATAGACCTCTTTGAAAAATTCCAATCTGGAAAAAGAATTAATATCTTGTACTTCTATTTCTGTTGTATAAACTCTCATTTCAACGATCAACTTCTCCCATAATGATATCTATGCTACCTAGTATCGTCATAATATCAGCCAATTTCATTCCTTTAACTAACTGAGGAAGAATTTGCAAATTGATAAAACCCGGCGGGCGAATTTTCCATCTCCAAGGAAAACAACTTTTGTCCCCTATTAGAAAAATTCCCAATTCTCCCTTTGGGGCTTCAACTCTCACATAAAGTTCTTGCTTCGGCAATTCAAATGTGGGAGAAGGTTTTTTACTAATGAATCGATATTCAAAATCATTCCATTCTGGATCCCTTTCTCTATCAAAGCATCGGATTTCTAAATTCTCATAGGGACCCCCTGGAATTCCTTCCAGGGCCTGTTGAATTATTTTTATGGATTCCGTCATTTCACTGATTCGGACTAAATAACGAGCTAATGAGTCTCCTTCTTTTTGCCACTGGATTTCCCAATCAAATTCGTCGTAACACTCATAATGATCAACTTTACGAAGATCCCATTGTATTCCAGATGCTCGTAGCATCGGTCCGGATAAACCCCAATTTATTGCTTCTTCTCCACTAATAATGCCTACTCCTTCAACTCGTTCTAAAAAAATGGGATTTCGCGTAATAAGCTTTTGATATTCAACAACTCCTGTTAAAAAATAATCGCAGAAATCCAAACATTTATCTATCCAGCCATAAGGCAGATCGGCTGCTATTCCTCCGATACGAAAATAATTATGCATCATTCTCATCCCGGTCGCAGCTTCGAATAGATCATATACTAATTCTCTTTCTCGGAAAATATAGAAAAAAGGGGTCTGTGCGCCAATATCCGCCATAAAAGGTCCAAGCCATAACAGATGAGAAGCTAGACGACTTAACTCCAACATAATGACTCTGATATAGCTCGCTCTTTTAGGCACTTGAATATTTCCCAATTGTTCTGGTCCATTTACGGTTATTGCTTCTGTGAACATAGTAGCTAAATAATCCCAACGTGTTACATAAGGTAAAAATTGTATAATTGTTCGGTTTTCCGCAATTTTTTCCATTCCTCTGTGTAAATAACCTAATATTGGTTCGCAGTCAACAACATTTTCACCGTCTAGGGTAACGATGAGACGAAGAACACCGTGCATTGATGGGTGGTGAGGTCCCATATTGACTATCATAAAGTCTGTTTCTGTAGCTGGTCTATTCATAAGTTTTTCCTCGATTCATTCTTACATGAATTGCTGAAAACGAAAAGAAGTTTATCAAAATTCTCAAGATCCAATAAATGAAAAAACTAAGTCAAAATTTTCAAATTAATGATTTTTTGACTCCCGAATATCCAACTCACTAATTAATTCTTTATAGCGTACTCGATTTTTCTTTGATAAGTAAGACAGCAGCCGTTGACGTTTTCCCAGAATTTTTCGTAGACCTCTCTGAGATGAATAGTCTTTTCTGTGCAATTCAAAATGGGAAGTAAGTCTTCGTATCTTATTGGTGAAACAGATTATTTGAAATTCAACAGACCCCCGCTTTTCTTCTTTTTTTTCTTGAAAAATAACTGAGATGAATGAATTTTTTACCATAAAACAAAATCTTATCCCCTTTTATAATTGATAATTTTTTGATGTGAATTTGATTGATTAGTAATAATAATATTAGTCATTTTGATATACAGAAGGACCTTAAGTTCATTATAAACTTCCTACTTTTTTTATAAAAAAAATGAATGAACAAAATCTTCTTATCTTTTTTTTGTATTCCTATACAAATCAAATAAGAAGATTTTATTCATTCATTTATAGATCTAATTGATAATATGTATGTCATTAAATTAGTATCCTCTTTCAAGATGGAATGTAAGACAATCCTCGCGTCTATCTATTTGTTTTCATATAGCCGACATATTACCTAATAATATATGTATATATGGCAAAATTAATGTAAATGGACTTGTAACTACCAAATTGTCAACCGTGGTGGATACATATGTATCCTGAGGATACTGAAACGACTGCCATTATTAGTATTAAACCAATATCGATTCATACAAGCTAAATCTTCTAGTCGATAATTGGGCCAAAGAAAGAACTTCATTTGAATTAGTTTCTTTTTCTCGATACCGAGATATTTGCCTCTATTTAAAACTTGACCACAGTTTTTTACCTGATTGCAAAATACTGGATTTCTATGTAGATCATTTATCTCGCTTTTTTTTAAAAAATATAGAATTCGCAATTCTCTACGGCCTTTAGGGGATAAAATAGTTTCAGGAACAAAGAAATCATAATGATTTTTGTCTCTATTTTTAGTCATTTTTTGATGTCTTAAAATGGATTCATCAATTTGATTCTTATCAACATATTCTAGATATTGTGGATTCCTTTGGTATTTATTCTTATGAACCAAAAAAATACCTATGGTTTGATATAGAATCAATTGTCCATCGTTTTTTATAGACAGATAAGCCGGTTCGAGAATCAATACCCCGCCTGTACTTAATTCTTTAAGAGTGCGCCTATTTATAGTCCAAATATCCACAGTCAGTGCTCCCCGTTTAAGATAGGATATAGCAACGTTCTTTGGATTTCTCAATCTAATCAGGAAACAATAGACTTTAATATTATCGATCATTTTTTTATTTACCCTTTCCCTCCTAAATTGAAAATGCAAATACCCTTGTAGGAAGTAATAAAGCTCCATGACTTCGGGGCTCGTGTCGGGCTTTTTTTTTCTACGTTTTTTTTTGTCTGATCTACCTCCATTTTCATCTGATAGAGGATCCCCTTCCCCTTGGTCTAGAAGATCTTTTTCTTCTTGATTTCCATTCTCGAATCTAAGAATTCTTTTTTCATTTGATTCTATCAAAGGGTTCCTTTCAGTAATGTTTTGATTAATGCTTTCATTTCCATTAAAGTTGGAAAGAAGTAATTTTATTGGTATGATCCCCGGTTTAATCTTATATGCATTATATAGTGGCACAAATTCTGGGAAGAACCAAAGTTCTAGTTCTGGATTCAATATAAGACGATTTACTATTTCTTCATTCATTCCCATCCAATCAAAGAAGGGTCTTTTTTTTTTGAATCGGTTGATTTTTTGATTTTTAGAAATTGATAAATAAAAAGGACCTCTCTTAATTTTTTTATTCTTGGTGCCGGTATTGAGCCAGTAATAAAGCTCGACCTTATTATTTCTAAGGCAAAAATCAATCTTACAAAATTTTCTATCTGGAAATTTCTCCTCAGCCATAATATCATTTTCTCCTAGATAATTATAAATAGGTAGCCCACCTGACATATCAAAAAATTTGCGTCTATCTATCTTGTAATTATCAAAAATCTCTTCTTTACTATTTATTTGTAATGGTGATCTATAAATATATGAGTCTTTCTTCTCTTCATAATTAATAGATTTATATGAGAAAAAATCATGTCTATGATGTTTTTTAAAATTAGATGATTTTTGATATTCTTGATTCAGTAATGAATCAGGTTCGAAATCATTTTGTTTTTCATCATGAATGAATCTTTCTTTTTCATATGAGTCCCATTTGTTAAAATCGTTTTTTTGAGTCATACAGTGTTGATTGACTTTATTTCGCCATTTTTCTGGTACTAATTTAAGCCAGCTAATCTGAGATAAATCATATTGATAATGCCCCCTTAACCAGTTTTTCCATTGATTCCTTTCAGAATGCCAAAAGTCTTTATGTCTCAATCCAGAATGAAATATTCCCTCTTTCCGAAAAAAATCCTTTATTTCATTTTTAAGAAAAAGAGATGTTTCATGATATTGAAGGATAGGCTTGAATTTATAGAAGTTAATAACTCGAGTTTGCGATATTTTGTAAAATACATATGCTTGCGAGAAGGAGTTAGAAAAAGTGGTTGAATTCGTATTTTGAATATTATCAAGGGAATTTTTTTTAGTTAAAATAAAGTGAATTTTTTTTTGATTTCTTTTCTTAATTCTTTTTTCAGTTTCTTTCTTATTGGAAATGGATTTTTCGATAATTTTTTTTCTTGATTCAATAAAAAGTTGTGCATTGGTTCTTGCAATATTAATGATACATAGAAAAAAATCTATGTATATTTTTTCCATGAAAAATTGGATAAAAAAAGAAAATTTACGGATTAATCGAGTATTTCTTCTTTTTAATATTTGAGAAAATCTTTTTAATGATTCTAATTTTTTATTAGAATGAATATTTTTTTCTTGAGTTAGAAATCCATTTTTCTTCTCATTTAGAATTCTTTCTAGTTTATTGTTGATTGTGCTTGTTCTCTCAGTCAGATCTTTCATTTTTTTTTCTGTCGGTGAAAAATTTGTGCATTCTGTATATCGAATTTGAATAGGTGATTCACGAATCATCTGATTATTCATTATAGAATCGCCGGTTTTAGTTTCACCCAATTCGTAGTTTTTGATGCTCCATTTTTTTATTATTTCTTTTGATACCTTTCGAAGAAATTTTGCTCGTTCTTTAAAAACATTAAAAACTATAAAAGACTTGTTTTTTAATAATTTTTTCACTTTTTTTTTCAGTTCTTTAAAAATAGGTCCAAAAAACGAGGGCCCTTTTCGTTTTCGAGGGATACCGAAAGGACGGTCAGTTTCCAGTCCAGCAACTGTTAAAAAACAAAAATCATTTTTTTGCGCTTTCTGTGTTTTCGAGGGTTTTAACTTAGATCGGTGCCAAGGTTTCAGGTAAAAAGGAAATAAGATTTTTATCTGCATACCGTCTGTTAACCAGTTTTTTGGAAATTCTTTCTCGGATAATTCAACACCATTATAAGTGCATTTAATATGTATTTCTCGATTCCAATCCTTGAAGTCTTCGGACCATTCGGGAACTTGAAATAATAAAATACGCGCAATATTCTTAGCTATTATTAATGAAGGTAATCGAATATATTTTCGAAAAATTGATTGGCCTACTAAGAAAAAACCTCTTACTGCTTGAGCATATGAAATGTTATCCCAAGTTTCTGCTATTTCTAGTCGTAGTCTTTCTGCGTCTTGGTATTTTTCAACTTTTTTTCTTTCTTTTGTATAATCAGAGATTTGTAATTCTTTGCTTTTTTTACCCATCAAATTTTGAAAAATTCCTTTCATCCGTCCGAAAATATCAAAAGACAAAAGGCGAATATCAGAAGCCAAAAGGCGTCTGTCTAGTATGGCCAAAAGATAAAAAAGGGGTCTGCCCATTTTGCCAAACAAAGCCAAAAGGCGTCTGTCTATTCTGTCCACAAAAAGAGGGGAATGTGGCTTTGGTTGATAGAGTTGGTAAATAACCATTTTACGCCTTTGGGCACGCATAGAACCT